TTCGCCCTCTGAAACAAGAAGTTCCGGTCCTGGGGGGATAATATCAACCACTTGACGTCCATCCGATGCATCCACTATGTTTATTTCGTATCCTCCTTTTTCTTTTCGTATAATTTTGCTTACTATACCTGATGCTGTAGCATTATAAACATTATTGTTACTCTTGCTACCGTCGGGATAAATCTGACCCCTTCCCCTGTTCCCGCCTACGTATATGGGATATTTTAAGAAGTGAACATCTTTCTGAGTAGCGGGGTCTGGGGAAAGAATAGGAAAAGTGACTTCGCTATATTTCTGACCAGGAACAGGACCTATCACAAGAATATTTTTTTTATTAGGGCGATAGTTCTGAAAAGACAGATTGCCTATCTTTTCTTTAATCTCGGGCGAAATACGATCGGGGGGGGCTAATTCAAACCCCTCAGGTAAAATAAGAACAGCCCCTACATTCAAAGCTCCCTTTTTTCCATTAGCAAGAACTTGTTTCAGTTGCATATCATAAGGAATTCGAACAACTGCTTCAAATACAGTATCAGGAAGTACCGCTTGTGGAACCTCGATATCCACGGGTTTATTAGCTAAATGGCAATTGGCACATACAATACGGCCAGTCGCTTCTCGTGGATTTTCATAACCCTGCTGTGCAAAAATGGGATATGCATTTGAAATAGGTGCCCTAGCTATTATATATATTATGAGCGATATGGAAATGTATCGAGCAATCTCTTCCTTTATCCAAGAAAAAAGGGTATTTATAGTTTGCATGGTCCAATCATTGGTATCGAAAATTTATACAATAAAATTAGGTAGGTTCCTAGTCTAGTATAGTTCCCTATCTATGATTCTGCTATTTACTAAAAAAATGTTAATGGAATATAGGAGGAATCCCTTGTATGAGTAGAAAGAATAAGTACAATTTTTAATGTTTTGCTTATGTACAAAGTAACAACCATTATAATTTGATCAGTGAATCATTTTTCAGTCATTCATTGAATGATAAATCACTACAAGTGAGGGAGATACACGATTTAAATAACGGAAGATCAAATATTTAAAAATTGTATCTAGAATGACCGGAAAAGTGGAAACAAGGCCGGATATAATTTGATCGTTATGAGCAAATCCAAAATCTTTGTAGATAGAGCCAATCATTAGTTCCCAACCGTGGGGCGAATGGAATCCTATACATAAATCAGTTAATAAAAGAATTGAAAAAGCTTTTGGTGTGTCGCTTAAGTTATATAGGAATTCTTGAACCCAAGAGTTAAGAATAACAAGTTCTTCATTAACTAGAATAGAATAACCACTTAGAATAACGAAACAGATTATATTTGTTGAGAAGTTCAAAATCGTATGGATACAATCTGCATTGTGTATCTTGATCAATTGGATCGTTTCTTTGGAGATTCCGATACCAAGCTTTTCTAGATGTGTTTCCGGGTATTCCTTTATCATTTCGTCCAGGAGGAAGAGTTCCTCTAATTCTATGAATTTTTTTATAATACTCTTTTCTTGAATGATATTCAAGAAAATTTCGGATTGCCTAGTATCCCACCAATTAGTAACCCAAGATTCCAGACTTTTAGTAAATGAGAGAGAGATACACCAGGGCAAAAATACTATAGATGCAAGATATAGAAGGGGAATGAATGCTTTCTTTTTTGCCATTTTTTCGTCTTTGAATTTTAAATGAACTCACCTCATTCGTCGACTCCATATGATATTAACTAATATTCATATTAAGGATAGGTTCTATTACAAGTCATCGAGCCCATGAATCTATTCCCTGCTTTTTTTTTTTGTGTGTATGATTCAGTGGTTAGTACTTGAATTTAGAAATAATACAGAAATGGAATAAGAAAGAGTCCATTTCAAATTCGCACTTCCAATTCGAATAAAGATATTGTTTTCAACTATATCATTTCATTTGCTAAAATTCGAAGAAAGTGCCCCCTTTCGATAAATAAAGGCACAAAAGCGCCCCTTCAAGTAATGAATATTATTCGGATTTTGAAAGGAAAGACCTCTCTTTCTATCAAAATATCAAATTTTTTTGAAAAAAAAAAAGCATTCACTATTTTCAGTTCATTTTTCAAAATACTTCAATCGGTACACGCAAGAAATAAGCCAATTCANTATATCATATCATTTGCTAAAATTCGAAGAAAGTGCCCCCTTTCGATAAATAAAGGCACAAAAGCGCCCCTTCAAGTAATGAATATTATTCGGATTTTGAAAGGAAAGACCTCTCTTTCTATCAAAATATCAAATTTTTTTGAAAAAAAAAAAGCATTCACTATTTTCAGTTCATTTTTCAAAATACTTCAATCGGTACACGCAAGAAATAAGCCAATTCAGCAGCTTTTTGCTCAATTTCTCGTGGAGTCAAATTCTCATCAGTACGAGTCAAGGGAATAGCCCCATGGCCTCTGATTTCCATATAAAGGACACGACGAGCATAAATACCCTCTTTAACTTCTATTCTGATGGACTGGATGTCTTTCATAAGGAATTGAAGTAAGATGCGACGATTTTTTCCAGGAAATCCCCAACGAAAAATACACACTATTCCTTCTTTTCTATCGAATCGATCATAACCACTACCTACATTCCACGAAATTGTGCACCACAAATAGGAGCTAATAAAGAGACCCGCAATCCCGTAGAAAGACATCACGATCCCCTGTGGAAAAAAAATTATTTGTGGAGACGGAAATAAAGATATAAAATTCCTACCAAGATAACTGGAAATTCCAACAAATAAAAACCCCAATGAACCTAAAAAAAGGATAAAGGCCCAGCAGAAATTACTTGTTTTTCGAGACCCCGCTATAAGTTCTATCCATATATGTTCTGATCGCCAATTCATATTAGATCTAGTTGCATTTTATTGAAATTGAGAGAATAACCCAAATGAATTTGACTTTTTTTGTGTGTTTCCGAAGTAACTCTCATCAACTAGCACTATTCCGATGTGAACTTTTAGGAGTAATTCATCGAATTGCTTAGATCTAAAATAATAACATCCACTTCGTATGATTCCCTATAGATATCTACATATGGATACATTAACTTTACATTTCAGATATTCGCCCCGATCCCGATTTTTTTCAAATAGCTATAATTCATTTACACATATCATGTTTGCGCATGCATAATAGCTTATGCTCGGGGGAAACCACATCACATAACATATTTTATTCTAATAAAAAAATATCTGTGTTATGGTCTAAGTCTAAGTCTTGAAAAAAAATAGATGAGATTTGGCCCCATCATATCTATATCTAAAAAATCTTGTTTTTTTGAACATGAAGAAATAAAGAAGCCATCGCAATTGCCGGAAATACTAGGCCCACTAAAGGCACCAAAATCGAGGGTAAGTTATTGAGAGTTGTCATAAAATGGATACCTGGATTTAATATTTGTACCTGTTATTGTTATATTGTTAGAAAGGTATCGTATAATCATTATAATTCATATATAATTATACTAAGTATAGCTAAACTAAGTGAGTATATGTGAGTACATAATTGAGTATATGTAAGTACATAATATTAATATATATAAATAAAAATAGAAAATAGAATTATAATATATCTAAATTATAAATAAAAATTTATATATATAAATATAAAATTATAAATTTATAAATATAATAAAACAAGGAATGTTGAACTAACTAAATAGAATTTTTCACCTTTCTACATTAATACATTATATATATATATGTATATGTATGAGAATCTCCTTTTTTTATTATCTTGTTTTTGTCTAAAAATTTAATAAACTTGAATAAAATTAAAGAAAGAGTTTCTTACAAATTCCCGAAAAATTTGTTATAATTCGATCCGAGAATAGGTATTCTTAGTAAAACTGGGGATTCTCAAAAAATATAGAATCTTGCATCTTTCTATACTTTTAAATTTTCTATATGTGAATTATATACACATAAGAAGGGAACGTGAAATTCTCGTTTTATTCGCCTTGCCTAATTTTCATTTCGCGGAAGAAAGAATTCTCTCTTTTTTTTGTTTGATAGAGGTTTCCTGATTACTAATCAGGAATATCGGTAAAAAAAAATTATTCGCATAATTCTTTTTACAATTAAATCTTATGTTACCAAATGTTATCAAAGTAAAAAAAAATCCGAAGAATTTATTTTTACTTTGATTTCTATAAACTAAATAACTACTTGTTCTACACACAAAAAAAATAATAATAATTTCTATTTTTTTTTATTAAGCATCTACTTGATTGAATTTTGATTCAGAGGAAAGAAAGCATGGAGCTGAAATAATTCATTCAGAACGCCTTTTAAAAGATTACGCGGTACGATTGGATCGAATAGGCCCTTATGGAATAAATATTCAGCCGCTTGGGAACCCTCAGGTACTGTTTTATTCAATGTTTGTTCAATTACTCTTTTACCCGCAAATGCAATGTAGGCATTGGGTTCAGCAATAATGATATCCCCCAACATACCAAAACTAGCTGTTACCCCACCAGTAGTAGGAGATGTAAGGATTGATACATAAAATAACTTTTTATTTACTTGATAATCATATAAAGCGGAAGATATTTTAGCCATTTGCATCAAGCTCAAACTTCCTTCTTGCATGCGTGCTCCTCCAGAAGCACACACTAAAATAAGAGGTAAAAATTGATTGGTAGCATATTCGATCAAACGGGTGATTTTCTCACCAACTACCGATCCCATACTACCCCCCATAAACTGAAAATCCATAATCCCAATTGCTACGGGAATACCATTTAGTCGACCTGTGCCTGTTTGAACAGCCTCAGTTAATCCTGTCTTTCTTTGATAAGAATCAATACGATCTTTGTAAGATTCCTCTTCTAAATTAAATTCAATGGGATCCAGAGAGACCATGTCTTCATCCATTGGAGCCCAAGTATCTGGATCAATCGAAAGCTCGATTCTATCTGAACTACTCATTTTCAAATGATGTCCACAGTGTTCGCAAATATTCATTTTTGAT